GGTTTATCAATCTTTGTTGACCAACTACGTGTGCTTTCAACCATGTGACCTAGAAACGGAATCAGATCAGAGTGACTCTCTCGTCTTGAAGTAAGGGTGATGGCTACATGGGTACCTCTCTTCCTTTGGATTATTCATTTCTACCCAGCCAGCATACATACGATCTTATTGGGACACCTTTTCCCTACCCTCATCCAGGGAATCGAGAACCACTCTCTCCCTCTCCTGGCAACTAAAGAAGGTCTCTTCTCAAGACAGAAAAGGAGTGAAGATCTAGTCTTGGAGAAAGGCTAAGCCTGGGACACTCTATCTCTTCCCGTAGCGATACATATGATATGAGATTCTTGTCACACCTTCTCCCTTTCCATTCCAGCTGCTTTCCACTAAACAAGGATGGATCGTATGATCGGTTATTCGTTGACCAATCTTTGGAACCGTGTTTTGTGATATCGAACAAAGAGAATGGACTGTCTCGTGGATTGGGGTCACGAACTCAAGGGACGGACTCTTCCTTGCTCTACTCTAGCTCGGGTGTGGAGTGTCCCACTACGAGTGACTTCTTCTGGACCAGGGAGAAAATTCCCTACATGATTATGGATCAGATGCTTTGCGAGAGAAGAATGAAAAGGAATGGGAAGACTCAACGAGTCATGGAACGAAGGAAGAGTTCTGACCCCTGTGGTTGGGGGGATGATTCACCGGCTATAGGACTCTGAATTCTGACTTGCGCTAGCGGACCATACATACGATATATTCATTTCATCCTTTTCATGAGACTAGCACGGGAAGGGTGTTATCTGATTCATTTCAGTCTTGGGTATTGAGAATAATTCGGACGGAACAAGGTATATCGAAAAAGAGTCTCCCTAATGGACTCTCTCGTTTTGGATGAGTCATGAGAGACTTCAAAGAGAGGCGTCTGTCTGACATCTGACGCTGATAAGGGGCTTCGTGGGAAGGAAACATGAGACTTCGATCAGGATTGGGGTGGGTGCTAAGCCCCGAGCTACATCACATCAAGACTGGTTCTATCTCTGCTAGCTCCTCAGCGTCGTTCCCCATCCCTTCCCTCGCATCGCAGCCAAGGACAGACCGGTTGAGCCAAGAGTTTTTGCTTTTGTTGGACATCCTTTTGTTTGGTATCCCGTAGTTTGCTAAATAGCTGCCCTTTCTCTAGGGAAGTAGTGCTAGTCCATAGTAGAGGACTGGGATTCCAAAGATTGGGAAAGTGGAACAACGCCTATTGGCCAAGAAGAAGGACAGGCAGTCGGAAATGCAGCTAGCACGGCTACGAGCGAGCAAGCGACAGAGACATGAACCGATTTTGAAGAAGAAGAGGCAGAGCCCTGAGCTACTTTGTCATTACCTCCGGGCTATAGGAAGACAGCTTGGGCTCAGTTTCCGGCTGAATGGATTGCTTGAAAATGCTCGTTCTTAGGCGCTAATGTCCGGGGATATGCTTGCTGTCAGTCTTGTAACTAACTCACAAGGATGCTATCATCCATATTCCATATCTGATCAGTAGCTAACTTCATTCTTCATCTTTGATGACTGATATGGGATTCTGATTACACTGATGGGGAACGACTTCTTCAATACGTACTGCCAGATAAGGGGCTACTAAATATAAAGAAGCTAACTGCCTCTGGGCGTGGGATGGGTATCAGCAGAGATTCTTGCTAGGATGATGGATCTGCCATATGGTCCTTGACTTCTGACTTTGGCTACTTCTGTATGGTCTTTTCGAGAACCCTTCATATAGGGTATTTCCATGTGTGACTATATTTTTTTATAATTTATTTCATCATTGACCGGGTGAGGCATACCATACATCTCTTTTATCTGGGGCAGATAGACCTAGTTAAAAGCCCTTCTTTCACTCACATCTGGTACCGTGGAGCAGTACCTAGGGAAAGGATCAAGACCATAGGGGAAGGGGGAACAAGCTCTTCGGAACGGATACCCCTCCTCTCTTAGTCAAGCTTGGCAGCCCCTACCCAAGTCTTTTAAAAAAGGAAAGCAGGAGACCTAGATGAGACCACGGGATCGTGGTTTACACATGGGGGAGGAATTGGAAATCCGAGTTTACGAGGTGAAGGAGCGAGGCAGGCGGAGTCCAGCTACTACTAGACGAGTCCCACACACCACTCCACAGCTCTAGGCTTTTAATTCAAGCTTCATCAGCTACAAGACAATCAAAATCTCTGATAGGAGATTGAATCAGTTTCAGGCTTTCAAGCAAAAGAAGCGTCTGCCAAGGCTAATAGCTTGAATTAAAAAAAAAGTCCCCAAAACGTTAGGGTACTTTTTTTTAGGGAGTCTTTGTTTCCCTTCCCATCGAGACAAGTTTCCCTTACCCGAAGATCCAGTATGGGTTACGGGCTTGACCGTAACGCTTTTGCCTACGCCTGTAGTTTAGCTTCATACCCTGGTTCGCTTAGCTCCAGTACTCCCTTGGTTTATCTGCTTGAGACAACTCATCTTCTTTCTCTCATCCAGCAAACGAGTCAGAGAGCTAGGAGTTGAAGAGTGAGATAGCCGTGTAAGTTTGAATGCATGTTTACCTATTTTCATGCTTCCCGAATGGGAATAGCAGTCAATCTCAGAAAGCAAGGAATTTCTATCCGTACTAGTCAGTCATATGAAAGTTATCAATTTTTAGAGCATGGAAAGAAGCATCGACTGTAAGTGTTCTATCTTCATAGTCAAGATCTTCATCACCTCTGTTACAGAATAAATAGGGTATATCAGTCTATCGCCTTCCTTACACTCTACCTTCTAGTTGATTCAAGCAAGAAAGGTCAGTCTATTGACTTGGGTACGAAAGATAGCGTTGATTCGCATCAAGGAGGTATCAGAGCGGGAAGGAAAGGAAGTCGTGTTTGCTTGGCCTGGTGTTGGAGGAAAGGGGCTATTTTCTCGTCTGTGCTCACGAATTGGATTTGAACCAATATCATCGGGTGACTTATCCCTTTAGTCGATCGTGATGGGGGGATCCCACTCTTCCCGCTGCCCTGGAATGGCGGGATCCCGGCACCCCGCCCACCTTTCGGTGAGATATTTGCCTTATGAACCAGAGGTAGGACCAAACTGAGAGTTAGCAGCATAAAGAAAGATGAATTTGTGAATGAGAAATACCAGTCCCCGAGCCAGGGGCTTATCTCATATTGCTCAAGTGGGGAACGAAAGTTGGCGAAAGAGGATAATTCGCTAACGAATGAATGTTCGGAACCAAGCATCTCAGTAGCACTATTAGGGGAGGCCAACTCTGTCGATGAGCTTACTGGGACAATACGCCCGGTCAGTCAATTGCGGGACCACCAGGTTCTAAGCCTATTACGGTACACGTTAGAACCAACTCCGCCACTAAATCCAACAATTTTTGAACCTTCGAAATTCCTTTCAAACTTGGAATATAGACTTCCGAATCATACCTAGCGTAAGGAAAGTGTGGAAAGCGGGTCTCAAAAGCCCCATGCAACTCGCCCAAATAAAAATGGAATAAGACGGCGTTATGAAATTGACCGGTGGAAGCCCTCTTTTTTCCGACCAATCCTTTCCTGTCTTGCCTATGATAGGAAGCTCAAGAAAGGACGAGATCCCCCGCAAAAGAAATGAATCGAGTAATTCAAGAATGATTTGATCTTTCAGAACACTTGCGACCTTGGCCATGAGACGCGAACGAGAAATGCGTGGCCAAGAAGCAGCCAGCTGACTGCCCCCTTCCACTCGGCCTTTCTTCACTGTGTGAATAAGGTCTTAGTATGTATGGGCAGGTCGCAAGTTGTCGCTGGTCGAAGGTTTGGACCAATTGTAATTCATCACCATCTTGCCCGCTTCCAATTGATGACTAGCTATTATATAAGTGTTGACCTAAGCCCCTGTGCTGGGGCTCGGCTCCCGAACCGTACGTGAGCTGCCTCGTACGGCTCTTCCTAAGAACTTGAAGCCCCCTCTCTCTAAATAGAAATAAAAAAAAAAATGCATTTCTCTGACAAAAAAGACTTTTTCAAAAAGCCTTGGCCCCCTAGTCAACGGGGCTATTATAGAAGTAGCTTCGTTCCTTGACTTCTTTGCTCAGTCAAGCTTCCTTCTTCCTTAGTGTAGTCTCGGTCCATAGTTGTTGACTCCGTTCAAACTAGCCTAGTCTATATCCACAGCTGACGTGACTCCGTACGTACCGAGGCCTTTCCCTTAGTAGACGGCTAAGTGACTTCGTAACCAACACCTACTTTCTTTCAACCTTTTAGTTCATAGGCCTTCGTCGGGCTTTCGTCCGTCCCTTCGCCTATAGTATAGGCGAAGGCTTGGCTTCGCTATCACTCATGACTTGGTATAGAGTCCGTGTAGTTGTCGGCCTTTCGAATGCCTCCTTCCTTACTTTTCTGAGAGACCCTTTACGACTAGTTAGGACAGGGGCCGTTCACCTTTTGCAACTTAGCTACTTAAGTACGACTCAAGACGTTAGTCAAGGCGAAGGGCGCTCCCAGGCTGGGACATCTGGCAGAATGCTTGGCCTCCTGCGCTGGAAGCGACACCCGAAGGGTGAGCTTCTGGCGGTTAGCTTCTAGCACTAACGTTTAGGCATTAGGCATTCTGAGCTGGAAGGAGGCAAACAAATGACGAGAGGCATTACGGGCCGACTACAAGAAGCAAAGCTTCGTAGACTCGACAAGTCGCTTATAGAATGCCGACGACTAAGTGAAGACTTTCTACAACATTGTTGTTGGGAAGGGGGGGAAGCGAAGCTTAGCGAGCTTTAGAAGGCCGACCACTACAGTTGCCGCTGGCGGAGAAAGTTGTAATAGCTTTCCCTTCATCCCTTGCTAAGCCAAGGTCCCAGGTCTCCGAGTCAGCCCGCGCTTTTTCGAAGAATCCTGCACCCATGGGCATACGGCCTGGCAGGCCTTCCCTTTCCGCCGGAGCTTCATGGGCGTTGCCCCGTTCCCCAATCAGATGTTTGGATGTGAGCTATACTCCGCGAGGAGCCAAACGGGCGTACGGCTTTGCTTTGCCATTTGACCTCTCTTCCCGTGTGACTAGGAATGCTCAGTGACAACCTCTCAATTGTCACCGCCTGGCCTCTCTTGCTACCACGGTAGCACCTAGTGTGGTCAGCACCAATCGTGTTCGGGCAACGAAGCTTACACTCATTCACATTGGTTCATCCTGCCTTGCCCCAGGCCTTTTGCTCTTCTAACGTACAAGGTGGCCGCCCATTCGTCAAGGCCCAGGAATCCGCTGGACATCTCAGCGGCGGGATTGGGTACCCGCATCCGATCGAAGTTCCATTTGAGTGCCCCCTAACATAAGGGAGAGCTCTTTCCAGGTGGGTCGCTTCGCGCAAGACATTGCTTAGGACCAACGGGTCACACGACAGGTGCACGATCGACTTTGCACGCTCCATCCTTCGTCCCTTCGCCTATCGGCTTGGCAGGCAAGCTACCTTGATCCGTCTTCGGCTTCGATTCGTTATGCTCAGCAGCTCCAACAAGCCCTAAAGTCTCTTGCCGCCTCAAACTCTGCCAAGAAAGCGCAGCTTTATGTTTGATCCTATGTGCCCGGCGAATGCTATGCGTTCTCCACTTTCGGACCTCGCAAAGAGAGAACGTGTTTTTTACTCGGAGTTTATCCTCTCTCATTCGCGGAGCGAAGAAAGCGGGCTTTGCCCCAGCAACCGCTATCCTTGGGAAACAAAAAGAGCTACCGAAGGAAAGGGATGCAGTCTCTCCCTTGGACTTTGGAGAGGAGAAGGCAGAAAAGAAAACGTCCTTCACGCAAGTTTTTTTGCTTCCTGCCCCCTTACTAGTAAAGGGGCTCTTCGACCAAGGAGACATTCTGGTCGGAAGGCCGACCACTACAGTAGCGGCCATCAGTCCAGGAGAGAAGCAAGCTACCTTTATTTGATCACCCTTTCCGGGCAGGGAAGAGAACGCAAATAGGCCGCGGATGGTGGTCGTGGTAGGTTCGAGGATCTTAGGCGGCGGAGCGAATTCCTCTATCGTGTTCAATTTCCTCAGGCGGACCCCCTCAATCCATCGTACTAGACATATAAGAGAAGAACGATTAGGGTCATATTCTATCCTTTCTACAATCCCCATAGACGAAGTGCTTCGTTTCAGATCAATTCTTCGCTGCAATCGCTTCGATCCACCCCCTCGATGAAAAACCGTAATACGCCCTGAAGAATTCCTACCAGCAGACTTCCCGGTACTCAAAGTGAATTGTCGTTGTGCCCCCCCTTCTTTCCTTCTAGTCATCATCTTTTTCTTCATCATTCGATTCCGTTCGAATTAGATACTCCTCTTCTATTGATCAAACAAAAAGCTTCAGCGCCACGCCGGTTTAGAATTCGATTCTAAGTTAGAAACTTTCTAAAAAGCCCTTGTCATGTCACTTAAAGGGCGAAGTCGCTGAAGCGAGTCTAAAGGCCAAAGAGTGATCTTTGAACGCTACTACGCATCACCTACTAACTAGTGGTTGGTAGGTTTGGGTATAGCAGGACTTGAACCTGCGACCATTAGGTTAAAAGCCCAATGCTCTACCAACTGAGCTATACACCCCAAAAAAGATGTAGTAGTAACTAAGGATTGGTGCGGAGGAGGGCGGCTTTCGAGCCCAAGCCCCTTGTATAGGTTGGGTGCTTGCTTCCACTCAGTGAAGATTCTATCTACAAAAGAAGGTCAACGGGGGATACTCAAGTTGCTCTCACTGACACCATCGACGAGAAGGTGAGGTCGTCTTTCTTTCCAGCCGCCATACGGTTCGCCTGAAAGCCTTAAAGACCGAGAAGGGGAGGAGCAGTTATCTATGTAATTACGGTCTTTGTTTTGTTGGCCGTTCTTCCGGTCGAGCACTCTCTTTTCTTTGTCCAATTCCGTCGTACCAAAGAAGACTGACTCCTTACCAACCAACGAAGGGTTGTGAGGTTGGACCAGGTACGAAGAATGAATCTATATCTGTGCACGGAAGTTGCTGGCCGCCGGCCGCTCAACTGTTCGAATGCAATGCAGTGGTGGTTGGTTCCGATTCGACAAAGGTAGAATGCCTGGTCGAAGGTCCAGTACAGTAGGTAGCAGGCATGTTCGGTTTTGGCTCCCGAGCGAGAACGAGAAAGAGGCGATGCACCATCCTTGCTGCTATGTACGTTGACCTTGACTTGACAGATTCATCCAATTGAACCCACAAAGAGAACCACAAGCTCAGGGCTCGATGAAAGAGAAAGTATCAGCATGTTGAAACTTTTCTTGGGATTTGCAGTGAAAGAAAGAGCCCGGCATTCATTTCTGAATTCATATTCATAGCTGAGTCTACTAAAAGAGGGACCGGCCTCATTGGGGTGATTAGAGGACATCTCTGATCGTTCATCTCTAATGTGACACGTTCCCTCCCAGTGTTAGTTTCAAGGGGATCCGAGAGCGGGGCTATTCTTATTTGGGGAGGCAAAGTAGCCCCCTCTACTGATCGAACGCTCAGTTCGGAGGTCTTCGTCAACATCTTACGAGGCTCCAGTCTTTTGCTGGCGGGTCACCATTACTTGACTTAGAAAGGCGAACATCTGGGCAAGGGAAAGCGCTGTGCGCCTGGTGCAAATGGCTTTCTTTTTTCATGATATACCAATCAGAATGGAGGGCCCTACCTACGTACATGATAGTTTCACTACGTAGGGCAGCGGCGGTCGAACTAAAATTCTGGATAAGTAGAGGCCCTTTTACCAAGTCTACCGGATAGAAGATGATAGAGGGCCAACTCTCGTTGCCTTGCACAAGACGGTGCCGTCTCACTTCGATTTCCTTCCTTCGTAGTCAAATCTGATGATAGGCTTCGGCGATCTTACCTACCAAATAAAAGGCCTGCTAGGTGATCGAAATCGCTTAGGTCAGTGAGGACTCACTCACTCACCTACTCCAACTCTATCTATAGTTTATTCTATCTACTAAGTATTCCCCGTCGAGCCGGGTTAGTTGAGTTGATACAGCTGTTGTACTACTTGACTGGGAATAAAAAAGCTTACGTAAGAACTGGAAAAATCTTGTATGTACTGTAACCCTCTCTTCCCCTACTGGTGGACTCTTGCACAGAAAGGCCGACAGAAGCAACCTTTCTTAGCGCGCTTTTCAAGCGCTTAACTTCTGCTAGCGAGATGCTTCCTTGCAGAACCCAACAAGGGCAGTAACTCAATAGAGTGAGGGGGAAACCTTGTAAACGCGAGCAGGAGAATAGAGACCGGTCTGTCTTGTCTTAGACTAGCCCTACTTCATCCATCTTGGCTATCTTGAGCTTATGAATAAGCTTGGGACTACTTTTCATTTTCTGCTTACTATTAGGGTTTCCAGCACTAATTCCTACGCTTAATCGGGTCTCATAGCCCCTGTGACCTTCACTTCAAAGCCTGATTAATGCGCTTTTAAAGCGCACTTCTACGGCTCTTATTCTCCTTTTCTAGGGATTTTTTCCTTTACCTAACCTAGTCCTTTATTATCCTGATTTTCAAAGATACCTAGCTGAAAGAAAGACTGCCTTCTACTTCTGCTTCATGGAGTGTTCTTTTAGCCTCCCCGGAAAGCGCGAATCGAATTATATATATAATTAGTTATAAGCTATAACTGGGCAATCAAAGACTGCTTTAAAGCTTGAAACTCACTTGCTAGCCGCCTTTGACTTTCTTGCTGTCTTTCACCCTAGAATATCATATCCCTAAATTGTCTGATGGTCTCCCTACGTGCCAAAATAAAGGGACGGAGACTACACATATTCACCGGAACTGGGACAACTACTTCCCTTCCTTCATCTTATCCCAAGACTGGAACTCCAACTAAAACTCGCGCGAAGGCTGAAGCCCTAAAACCCGCTTTGTATCTAAAATCCCTACTTTTTGCTCACTGACTAACTTGAATAGAATGCTCCACTTGTGAAAAAATGCTAGAAGATATTCTCATTTTCCTAAGCACTGAGAAACGTCTTTTGCTTCCTTTTTGCTTTTATTACATTACTCCGCTATATACTCGTTTCGCTCGCTAGATGCTCGACTCAGGTATTTCAATTGAGTATAAGTACTTCCGATAGACTTCGTACCTCTAATCCCCGGGAACTATCTCATACTAACACTTCCAGAACAGTTCGATAAGCTGATCCATCCTTCCCTGAAAGAATCTCCCGGTGAATCTTTAGCTTGGAGTCAGTACCTAAGCGTACATTGCTCTATAGCTCGCTTGGGAAGCAGGTCGACTTCGATTTCTCTTCTGCTGACAATGAACCCGAGTAGCTTACCTGACGAAGCACCAAACCTCCTCCCGGCTTTATATGCTTTTGCAGATGAATACGAAGACTGTATTTCCGCAATCTGTCAAACATCTTCTTCAAATTCACGGTCTTCTTTAGCCCAAGACTTGGCCTTGGCGATCATGTCATCGACATAGACCTCTATTTCCTTGTCTTTCATATCATGAAAGAGCCCAGTCATGACTCGCTGGTACGTCGCCCCGGCATTCTTTAGACCAAAGGCATCACCTTGTAACAGAACGTGCCCTCTTATCTGATATGGTGATAAACGCCGTTTTCTCTCGGTCTTCCTCGGCCATCTGGATCTGGTTATATCAATAGAAAGCATCCATTTTGGCCAGCATCCCATGTCCTGCAGTGTTGTCCACCAGAACATCGATGTGAGGAAGAGTCAAATCATCTTTTTTGTTAGGCGTCTTTGGACTCACGGAACCAGCTTTCATTTCAAATTGAGGGAAAAACGTTCTCGAAGAAGCGTGACCATCTAGTTGAATCTCCTTACCCTTCGCGTGTGGTTATGGGGGCCGGCCTCCTTTCCACTTTGTTACTATAGAGCCGGGCGGCAAACAAGTGAAAGCGATCCCCCCTCCATCAGCCGGTGTGTGTGCGCTTCGCTCCTTATAGCTCTACACCGTCGCCGGTCACTTTCGCTCTTCTACCATATTCATGGATTCATTCTTTAGAAGTTTGGCACGGGACTCGATAGCGCAGGCACAAGACCTTTGAATGCAAACAAAGAAAAGAATAGCGAGGACCACATATCAAAAGGTTTGGAACCCAAGCTTACCTTATTATTATGAAAAAGGGAAGGTTTGATAAAGAGTAGTAGGTGTAGGTCTTTCCAATCGGATTCATTAATGCAATATGGAACTCCAAAACTTGAAGAACTGGCCTTGGAAGGAAATTTGGATTCAAAGACGAATCTTTCAGAAGCTGACATCGCTAGTTGACTCCTCCTCGTCGACAGCTAGCAGTTTCCGGACTAGCTTTTTGAAGTTTTCTCGCTTACGGGGAACACCAGCTAAGACACTAATAACAGCTAATGCCGTTCCTCCTCTATCTCAACAAGCTTCTGCTTTCAGACGGGATGCTCTAGTTACTGCTGGCTGCTCTTAGCTGAATGCCTTGCTTCGCCCTACAGCTAGTGGAGACTAACGACAAATAAGATTGACGACAGGAGAACACCTTGGCTTTACAATTTTTCTGTTATTACTAATCCTTCCCTTCTTTCTAGGCCTGGACTAATGCGTCCTTATGTCTGCCATTAGCTTAAGGCTAGTGTAACAGAGGGCTTCCTCGCAATTTCTAGTCAGGGGTGAAACGGCTTGTTTGGCTTTCTTCTTTCTGACTACAAGGATTAATGACCTTCTTTCTTTTTCCGTACGCAAGGGAAGCTTAGTCTTTCGGACCTTTCAATCTCGCAACTTTCTTTTATTAGCTTAGGGCCGCTCGCACGCTTGTTGGTGAAGGTCTTGCAATAAGAAAGACAGACTCCTACCGTTGCTAAAGGTAAGATTGGAAAGAAATTGATTTAAAAAGAAGAGCAAGACAGCCTGATCGTTCTATTATCTTCTACCCTTAGGTAATTTTAATAAGGAAGTTTCAGACCCACTCAAGCGAACTAGCAAAGAAGCGATATGGCCAGTCACCTGGTCTTGAGGGCAGGGACTTTTCCTACAAGACGGCGAAACTAAGCAGAAATACGAAGTGGAAGTCATTCTTTATCCAAGCCAACCGCTTTCAAGCCCCTCTCTGCTGGATCTGTCCTTTGAGACGACTATGCCCTACTAGTTTACTTAGTCCCTTCCCTTGTGTGCCATCCAGAACTGCTATCCCTTAAGGTTTTTAGCTGCTATCCCGCCTGGGAATCTACTGCTACCTACTCCAATATAAGGCTTGGGTGAATCCACAGATTGGATCCCGACATAAGTACTCTATCCACTGCTTCTTCTTCTTAGTCTTTTACTTCAGCTTCTTACCTGGATTCTGCTTATTCTGCTTCACTTCAATTAAAGCCCAGCCCAGTGAGGAAGTACTTTCAAAATAAAATTTTCCAGCTATATGGAGATATCATTTCTCCGATTTCAATCTTCATCTACGAGTGGAAAAGCGTTGATACCCAAAAATACGGGTAAAATGGAAAGTTGTCTTATTTTAATGTCCGTTTTAGAGCTCAAATTCAATGATAACGAAAAATACGGGCTTTTTTAAAAGTAAGAATTCTAATGTGAACTACTTCCTCATCTTTGTCTTTCGTTAGTGCTTTTGAGATTGATGAAAGGAAAGCTTTTCGGGAGCTAGCAGTCCTTCTTCTTTGCGAAAGACAGTAGCTCAAGCAAGTCAATTTCCCTTGAAGAAGATAATTCACTAAGAGCTTTTCTGCGCTACAAAGAAGAAAGGATAGATAGTTGAATAAGCTAGAACAACTCTCCTGCAGGTGCAAAACAGCTTCTAGCTTTTCTTCTGCCCGTGCCCCTTTCCTTCCCATTTCTTGCCATTCCCCTTTCCCAGGTTCCGAGTCCGGTTGGTAGAAATTTCTGTCGCCTTTATCCCTTTTCTTTTGCTCACTTCTGCTTTTGTGGATCGCTGGCAGTTTTGGATTTGTTCGAACTGGTGTGCGGAACTTAATAGTTAACGATTGAAGCGAGTGAGCTATTATTAATTGAGACTATATGAATTATTTATCATATAAGTATTCTTGTATTCCTCCCCTACTGAAAGAACAAAAAGAAGATAAAGAATTTTGTGTTCTCGCTTTCGTCTTCAGCTTGATTCTGGAGTAAGAAGGAGCGTACTAAGCATCCGGAGACCGGCTTCGCGAGCTACTCAAGGCTAAGCGCTATTGGGCGGAGCCGTTCCGCGATCAACTAACTTACTTGAAGAATCAAGCTTGAAGAATCCATACAGAACTCTTATTCTTTTTATTATTATAAACGATATTTCTATTGATAGTTTCATTTTTCCCATCATCAATACCTATATTAGATCAAATAGAAGAGATGGGAGCTTTGCTTTTACCCCCAAGGGGGGAAGCGCACTATTCTTGATGTTTCCATTTCATTTGGAAAGATTGAAAGAAGTGAAGGCATTCAAGGAATCCTCTTATTCCCATAGTCAGAAAGCTATCTCTTATTCTTAAAGCGACTTTGTTTAGTTTAGTGATTGGTAGAGTTTTTAAATAGAAATAGTAGAGTTCCCTTTTCCCTGTTCGATTGACCTTTTTTGGGCCTTGTAGCTAGTTTAAAAGATTGAATGTCCGTATCGCCATCTTAAAAACGATCCCTCGTTTTGAGCTGTAATGTAAGCTTAGCCTTTAGCTTGGCACTCGCTTTTTGATTCCTGCTCTTACTGAAGAAATGTTTTAGTAACCTTGTCCCGCTACGTCCCTGGCTTTCTGTTTTGACTCTATGTCTTAGGCTTCTTTTCTTATTGCTTTTATGAGTATCCAAAAATGCCTCCTTGAAGCAAGTCTTCCCCGGCTGTCAAGTTAGTGAGTGCACTACTAGGAGTAGGAATTTGAATAACTGCTTTTTTACTGGGCTCTTTCGTAATACACTGAATGTGTACCCGCTGCTCTCGTATCAGCTGTTCACGTACCAGTTCTAGTCTTAGAAGTTCCAGTAAGAGCTGTTGGTGTCAGGTTTGAGGGAAAGAAAGCAGAGGACAAGATAAATAGTATAATAAGGTCCATGCCCTGCTTTTTTTTGTTTACCCGGTCTTTCTTTTATGGTGAGTTCATAGCCGGTCTTACTGAATGCGTAAGCGCAGTGCCTTTCGGAACTCTATTACCTTCCCTTCTTCCTTTTGCAGTAACCTTAGCTATTTCATCCGGTGCCAGTGCTCTCGTACGAGTACCCGCGCTTGATGATTTAATGAATACCTTCTCTTCAGCAAGTTAGGAAGCAAGAACGATTAACTAACCTTTAGGGAGTGAGTGCAAAAAGCGGAATAAGGTTCTCGTCTGCTTAAAATAAGATCGAAAAGGCTATCGTAGGAATAAGGCAAGGCTATGGTTCACTTTCTATATCTTTGTTCTAAGAATCAAACATCTTTTCTTCTGTGAAAGAGCCACGCACAACAGACTTGCTCCCCCTGTATCGAAGAATTCAGTCCTTTTTCCGGGGTAACCCTCTAAAAGATCTTTTTAAACCAGCAAATAACATTTTTTAATAAAGGCTGGAGCTCTCCTGAGCTATACCTCGAAGAGCGATCTCTTGTCTAGGGCTTAACTAAGACCTACTTCTAGCTCATCTTTCGTGGGCTCTAAAGGAATTTAGGTTTAATCAAACCTCTTTCTCTTTACCGATTGCGGATGATTATTCTCAAGCGGACACTTTTCTGCCTCTACCACCTATCTGTGCAGTAACTCCTGGGCAAAAGCCCCTTTCTCTGTAAAACAATGTCTCCACAGGAAAAAAGCTTGAGTAAAGCAGTACTGAGCTACGGGCTTCTCCCTCACTTCTTCTTATACCGTTCGTGTCCAGGCAAGGAGTAAATCATACATAACTTCCTTAGCTTTAACTTTAAAGACAGTGGGTTCTTCCCTGCGGGGCTGTTACACGTGTTCCCTCTGGGGGAGAAGCAGCACTCTTGTCGACTCTCTGGTTTTGCTTTCAGTGAGTTCAGATGCATAGAATCTTGGGTAAGACATGCCATGCGCAGAAGAGTAAGCGCTTGAAGCCGAATCCGGGATAATATAAGATATAAGCGGGAAAGAACTAAGCTAGGGAAATTCCTTCTTGATCTAAATCCTCTCAAAAAGCATTACTGGCGAACAGAACAAAACTCCTCAGTAGAAGGATTGGATGGGAGCAATTCAAGTCAAGCTAGACAAGTTCTCTTAGATCTTCTCTTTTGGTTACTCTCATACGGGAAGAAACTAGTGAATTTAGACTTTATTCGGAATAGAGTTCATAAATCAACATTCGGCCTTCAAAAAGTCGAATGCCAAACATCGACGACTGAGATGCTGAAAACACCCCCTCGACCCTGTTGTGCGGTATTGTATCAAACTAAGCTCCTTCGAATCTTTCCTATCGACCCGAATGAATTAGTCGATCCACATTATATAGAAATCTTACTCATGCAGAAGCGTAGGGAACGGATGGAGCGCGGATACGCGAAGTGATAACTAGCAATGCACGTTGGGAATTTTGACCTTCTATTCAAAAATGTGGGAACAACCAAACGAAAGAAGGCGAGGCGGTGGATTCTAAGGAGGGTTTCAAGTCGCTTATCCGCTCTAACAAAAAGGGACGGTTAATGGCTTACTTCACACCCCGTATTCGTAGACAATAACCCACTAATAAATCAAGAGAAATACCGGAAAATCATAGAATTTAATATAGAATTTGTTAGCCGGGAAACCCCTTTTTGTTGATGTAGTAGCATTCCTTGTGGTTTCATCGAGATTTGCTTTGTCTTTACGAGTTGAGTAAAGCCCGAACCCGAGGGATTGAAAACTTTTGTGCCAACCTTCTCGCCTAGAAGGCTGAACTTAGGGCTGGAAAACGAAGTGACTTACAGGATTCAATGTTGCGAGGGAAAGAGCCCCCGGGTAAACCTGTTATCTTTATCAAAGAGATATAGACGGACCGACCCACCGCAGAGATTCCCACCTTTGCCAACAAGGCCCAAAAAAGGTCAATCGAACAAAATATCAGACAAAGCAAATAACACACACCGACTAAGAAAATAATGATTAGGAATGAGTAGAGAAAGGAGAGAATTCGAGGAGATAATCGACGAATCATGATATTTGGAATGAAAATAGGAGTAATTCAAATATGGCTTTTGCGCTTTTCTTACTTACGACCTTTCTTCTCTTACGCAATTTCTGACTAATCGTAGGTTAGCCTAAGGACCGGAATCAGAGGTTTCGGCTTTTCGGGGCTGCTAGGCTTCTATCTTTCCCCCTGACTCTTCTTTCTCCCTAAGGGCTTAACCGGTAAAGAATAAAAAGAGTTTTTCTCAGTCATATACCCCCCAAATTCTTCCTCTCCGATCTAAGAGATCTTCGAACTTCTCCGAATCCGTCTTTGTCGATCGTCTTGTCCCCTCATCTTCTTAGTAGGGCGTTGAACCTACTTTCCAGCTTAGCTTAGTCTGGCAAAGAGCTTCCCTTTCTTGGTCGAGGGGTTTGCTTCCTACTTTCCTTTTTTAGTCGAATACCTCGCCAGTTCTAAGTAGCCTTCACTCATAAACTCCGGTTTATGGCAAAACCCTATCCCTGTAGGTCTCGTATCCAAAGCCCTATCCCTGCCTTCGAGGTCAAGTATCTGAGGAAGATAAATACCTTTCGAGCTAACTTAACTGTCAAAAATAAAAAGAAAAACTAGCAACTCTCCTTCTCGACACGGGAAAGCTTGACTTTAGTTCCCAGCTAAGACTCTAAGAGTGATTGATGTCATACCAGTAGCCCTTCTTACAACAAAGGTTATTCTGCCTGCGGGTTCTGGAACAACTCCTTCTATAGCTGCTGATTCGTGATCTCGACAAAGAGATTTCGAAAGGCTAGCAGCTGAGTCGTGAACAACTGCCTATTCTCTAGCAGCAGCCGGGAAAACTCCTATTCTATTTGCCGTGAAGAAAGTACCAAATGAGACTTGCCTTCCCTTTACCTTAAAGAAAAGGACCAGGCCGAAAGGTAAATTCTGTAGCCTAAGGTGCACGAATAGTAGAGAAAGGAAGGAAAGGCTATTGGCTCCTTGACTTCCCTCAGAGAGGTTGACTCAGATGCGATTCCATTAGTCTCTTGTTTAGCGAAGAACTATTAACGATGCGAGGAATAGCTAGCTAAAGTACCCAGGGGAATCCCCCAAGGCTAAGGTATCGGTTGACTTTGTTCACTTTAATGAGTTAGCAGGCGGAAGAGATTAGCGCTTTGATTAAAAGTGAACATTAGCCCTCGAAAGGCCTCAAAATAGTAGAGGTGCGACAACCCTTTGAACATGACGAGTGGGATTATATATAATAGAAAGTCACGCCCGCAGGACTTCTAATTATTAATTTCATTGAAAAAGAGAAGAAAGTAGCCTAGAGCAGATGAAAAGTACACTACAAGGCTATCCAAGTTCACAGATGTCGTTGCTTGTACGGATTCTCATCTAGATTGAGTTAGTGTTAAGTAAAAAAAAAATGAAAATCTCAAATCATGGATTGGATTGCAACTCCCATGCTTTCCCTTGGTCAACAACCAACCACAACCAAATGGAGTTCTTCACTACTCGTACAGGCTTGACTTTGAAGAGCTGTATGGAGGGAATTTTTTCCGGACCGAGGGAATGACTGAATTAGTTAGATTTATTCTATCCGAACGCGCACTTCTTATCTTTTGTATAGGCTGTTTTTTGTTTACAGTATGCTACGTCGTTATCACCACTCGTAGTCAGCATCTCATGCTCCGTGATGTTATCGCATGGAATAAACAGCTGTGGCTTCTCATGAATGTTTTTATTTTCGCGAAGGGGGAATTCTTGCCATAAGATTGAACTCGAAATATCATAATAGAAGAAAGCAACTTTGACGCCCAAGACTCCCATGCTTTCCCTTGGTCAACAACCAAGAAAAGTTCTACTTCTTCACTACTCCTACAGTAAGGACTCTCTTTCGGAATTTATTTATCTCAACCAATAATGAAACGCATCTTTCTGTTTGATGAACGCAGTCTGAACTCGAGTTCCAGTGATACATCTTCTAAAACTCCCACTCAATCTCAATCGACGACGACTATTACCGATTATAGTCTTCAATCGTCCGATACTCAAGGTCGTTCTCATGGTATTTTTGAGGATCATCCAGGTCTGAACCCTTCCAGTGAACGTATAGTAGAACTTCAATCTGATATACACAAAAAATTGGGGGAGTTGATGATTAACAAGGGTCCCCAAGATGTTCTGGAAGCGGCCGAAGCTTTACATGGGGAAAGCAACCATATCCCTTTTCTTGAGTCCATTTTGAAAGATTTGAACGAAAATGGAGTAGCAGGTACAGCCTATAAAGAAGCGCTGGATCTAGTGGTGCCCAGCCCACTTGACCAATTTGAAATAATCCCATTGATTCCTATGAATATAGGAGACTTTTATTTCTCATTCACAAATTCATCTTTCTTTATGCTGCTAACTCTCAGTTTGGTCCTACTTCTGGTTCATTTTGTTACGAAAAAGGGAGGAGGAAACTCAGTACCAAATGCTTGGCAATCCTTGGTAGAGCTTCTTTATGATTTCGTGCTGAACCCGGTAAACGAACAAATAGGCGGTCTTTCCGGAAATGTGAAACAAAAGTTTTTCCCTCGCATCTCGGTCACTTTTACTTTTTCGTTATTTCGTAATCCCCAAGGTATGATACCTTATAGCTTCACAGTTACAAGTCATTTTCTCATTACTTTGGGTCTCTCATTTTCTATTTTTATTGGGATTACTATAGTGGGATTTCAAAGAAATGGGCTTCATTTTTTAAGCTTCTCATTACCCGCAGGAGTCCCACTGCCGTTAGCACCTTTTTTAGTACTCCTTGAGCTAATCCCTCATTGTTTTCGCGCATTAAGCTCAGGAATACGTTTATTTGCTAATATGATGGCCGGTCATAGTTCAGTAAAGATTTTAAGTGGGTCCGCTTGGACTATGCTATGTATGAATGATCTTTTCTATTTCATAGGCGATCTTGGTCCTTTATTGATTGTTCTTGCATTAACCGGTCCGGAATTAGGTGTAGCTATATCACAAGCTCATGTTTCTACGATCTCAATCTGTATTTACTTGAATGATGCTATAAATCTCCATCAAAGTGCTTATTTCTTTATAATTGAACAAAAGCGAGGAGCGAAGCCACTTTACCGAGTTTACGAGGTGAAGGAGCGATAACAACTTCGCTCGGATCAAAAAAAAAAAAGATTCCGAGCACGTCTCGTCAAAGTCTATCTGTCTTTACCACGAGTCATTTTCCTTGGCTAAGAATCCATTTCGTTTTTACCATATCCGCGAGTTTTTCAATTATCTTTCTACCTCATAGAGGAAAGAAATAAGGAAGTTGGTATACTAGATTGTTACGCTTATTGGAACTCCTTCTAATGACCTATGCATTCTCTTATCATTTACACTTGGACGATCCCAACATCCAATTTTAGGAAGAAACGAACTCTTTCCATTTACCATTTTTTTTTTTAGGGCTCTCGCCCCTGACTTCTTTAGGGGCTTGGAGTAGATGAAGCCGTCCTTCTTTCTTCTCGGTCCGCTTTGCTCCTGATCTTGAGCTCGCAGTTATTGGCCTCAGGCTTCTTCTTGGAATCCTTGCCTTTGAGAGACGAAACTTTCAGCCCTTGCCCTTGGCCTTCCATCATGGTCCGCCTAACCAGCCCATCTTTCTCCAGAGAAGTCTCGCTCGAAATCTGTCCCTTCAGTTGTGTAACAAGGCAATCCACACGAAAGTCAGTCTGCTTCCTCGAGCCTCTTCGACGGCACTAGCCTATGGGTTCTTTCCACTAGCCATGGCTTGGCCTAGCCTTTGGCTCTGATACCACTTGTCACGGCCCTAAGTCCTTCAAGCCCACAAAGCGCGGCACCCTGCTAATGGTCCGCTGTAGCAGAGTAAGCTGAAAAAGCCCTTTCTATGTTCAAGGTGAAGCCTAAACGCCCCAACTTGAAAACTCAAGGAAAGCCTTTATTGATATGATATAAAACAAACAAGCAAGCTATCAACCTAATAATGGGGCCCTATCTAAGCCCTATTGTTGTAAAGCTAGAGCTCGAAAGCTTTCTTTACTTTGAGAAAGAAGGGCCAACTAAACAACTAACATAAACAACAATGTTAGGCACCAAGGCCTATCTATGGCGCCTTTTCTTGCAGGATGCCGGGTGCGCAGGGTCGCCCAACCTATACAAGGGCTTTCCGCCTTCATTTGGTCGTGCTGCTATGATGGAACGTGCAGTCGTCCCGAGGCAGCAGGATGTATGGTATAGGGCCCCTTTTTTCTCCCCCTTAAAGTCCTTTCTGGATTGCGAGTCGGGAATAGAGCAGTGGCTTATTCGTCGCTATATCACAATTCATTCATTCATTCTCGGGCATAGCTGTTCACGAAAGGTGGCATGGGACATCTGTCGGCGGCGGGATTCAACTATCCGAGCGATAGGTCAGACCAATCCCATTCATCCTGGTCCGATCCGAACGGATCTTATTGAATGAATTGATCCAGGCCCTACTTCAACGTGAATTTTTTCCTACTCTGACCCTTCCCTTCCTTTGACTACTTAGTGTAAACATTTTGTTATGGTGGAGAGTGGGGAGTGAAAAGACCAATGCAGCAGAGAACGACCGCATGAATCGGAATCCACAACTATGTTGACAGACGCCCGAGAAAGAAAGGCTCCACGTTCCCCAAGTGGTTGATCAACGCGTGCTAGTCGCTGCTTCATTTCGGATAATGAGAACGCTTTCTCTTTCTTAGCGCTCCGCCCCCCCCTTGTATCGGTTGGGGAACTCAGGTTGCGCGGCTTTCTCAACTAGGGGTGTATTTTCTCTGACTTGACTCAGCTTGACCTACTTGACTCAGCGGTTAGAGTATCGCTTTCATACGGCGAGAGTCATTGGTTCAAATCCAATAGTAGGTAAACCGGCCGAAACCCTTGCTTTTGCCAGCATGACAGCAAGCACGAACTGGCAGCAAGGAGTCAACTGAATGACCAAAGCATCGGTTGCTTCCACTTGTGGCCTTCTTCGACCGCCGTGACACCTTAATATCAAGGAAATCCCCCCTATCTTCTTCTCTTCATGTATGTGGGCTGCCTGTCCCGTCCCGAATAGACGAACAGGAACAAGCTGAAGAAAGGCGCGAGAGAGAGTTGAGTATCCACTCACCCCCCCTCTTCCACAATTAGGTGAAGACCAGGAGGGCCGGAAAGCCCAACGGGAAACCTTTCACTGCGCCACACGATTCTTTCGCGAAGCGCTCTCTCAGACGTTTCCACTCCTGCCCCCGCAAGGTTTCAAGATACCAGGCCACCAAGTGAAAGTGAACAGCCCCGAGCAAATCTTCTAGAGAGCGTACCCCTTCTTTCTACTCTTTCTCTCTTCTAAGAAGAACTAAGTTTTTAATATAAAAAAAAAATAAGATTTTTTTGTTGGACCCCCTGGACCTCCGACCAATGAGGTGATGACACATGCATGCGTGCATATAAACTTCTAAAGAGTGGGTTTCACACCTGGGTGGCACTATGTAACTCAATCCATTAGTGGGCTATTGGTGGATTATTTTTCTTTTAGAATAGACTATAAGATACAGGAGACTTTAAGGAGATTTTGTCGAGATGAGGACTTGCAAAAGTCGAGTAGTCGCAGAAATAAGGTCTCAGACTCGCAGAAGAAAGTATCTCGACGCCGCTTTGAAACAAGTTGTTTCAAAATTTCGCCAGCGTGCTTTTTCTCTAAAAACTCGGAAGGTTCCGCCAGAAAGAAATCGTTTGGTCTTTGGAAGTTCCCTGATTGGTTTGAGAACCTGATTGACGAAGACCAGAATTTTGGAATACACGTGGATCTTCGGATCCAGTGTTTGAAGTTATCCTAGTGCCTTTTAGAGATTCCACAGTTCAGACAGAGACGTTGTTGAGTATGTGGCTGTCCTGACTCCAAGGTGACTCAAGTCTCGATTGAGCAGTCATTTTTCATAGTCACGGGTCCTGCTTTAGCACCCTTTCACATTTGCAACTGTAGAGAGCTGTTTGTGACCTTCCAATTATCCAGTGAAACGGGGGACCGAAAGGTCGTGATAGATAGCAAAAAGATGCATTCATTTCTAGGCTAATTCAGTGTCTTGTGGATACTCTATCTATGAGGTAGTTAGACACCCCCTTGGGGGATCTCTTGGGTCTTTTAAAAGGACTCAAAGGGCACAAACAAATGAAGGGAAAGCCTGCTTTTTGTTTTTCTGAGGTTGGGTTTTAAGATGAGAGTAGGATACACACGTTGAAGAAATCCATTGTCTAGAGAGAGTGGAGTGATCTCAAAGAGTTTTCTATTTTTATATTTATAACTTGACAACTAACACTATAGTTAAACGAGAATTTCTATAGTTTTTCGAATCAAAGTATATGTCTTTCTCATTTGCTGCCACTCAACAACAGCCGGTCTCAGCTCAGCACATTCCTAGAGATTTCTTCTTTCTTTCAGCTTAAGATTGTTATCATCTAGTATGAGAGCCCAGGTTGTGAAGATATGGTAGTGATACAATCTTCTGGATCTATGGTGGCGGATATATTTACTGCATTAACGCATACGATTGTCAAGCATCGCAAGATTGAACCTCTAAATGTAGATGTTTGGAAGATGAGAATGCAGTTCCTTCTCAAAGAACAGGATCTTTTTTTTTCATTCTTGAGAAAAGAGAAGCCCCGGATCTGGCGCTAATGGCGCTCAAGGATAAGGTACTAGTTTCAGTGGGAGACATTGAGTCTGCATGAGAAAGATGGGAGACTCCACCGAGAATGTATGAGTCAGTGACAATGGTAAACATGAAGTTTCTTCGGCAACGGTTCTTTCCAAGCAAGATGCTTGAGGGGACGAGCCTGTCTCAGCACTTATACAAGACGGAGAAGACACTCAAAGAATTGGTAGCAGTGAGAGTCAAAATGACTGATCGTGATCAGTGACCGGGAAGTCTGCTGAAGTCGTTTGAGTCTTTGACAACCACTCTCTCCCGTGAAACTCCTCCTTTAACTATTGATTGATCTGACTTTAGGCAGAAGCTGAAAAGAGATTTGAACAGCAGTCTGAAAAGACTAATGCTGCAAAACAAAAAGAATATGTTTCAAAAAAAGAATAAGCAAAAAGTGAGTGCCGAAGGACCTGAAAAACATAGAGTGTTGGTCCTCCAAGAAGAAAGGTCACTTGACTTTTGAGTGCCCATGAAAGAAGGGCAAAGGGAAAAAGCAATGATGATCAGGAAAAGGTAGTCTTGGTCACTACTATGGCCCTGTTTGCCAACATTTCAGATAGTTGGTGGATCGGGTCCTCGCATCATATTTTCTTCCGAAAGTCAGAATTATGTGAAAATATGATTGAAGAACTAGGTTCTTCATAGTTGGGCAATGGCACTTCGACTGGTTTCAGAGGCCGAGGGAATGTGTGATTGCTGTTGGAAAACGGAAAGGAAGAAGAGGTCTCAAATCGTGATTTTATTTTTGTACCTGAAAAGAACCTACTCTCGATGAGAAGAGCCTTGACTTGATA